CCTAGATACGTTTATTCCAGTTAATTCTGAATCTATATTTAATATAATATACGGATCGTGCTGTAAGCAAAAAAAAAAAAAAAAGATGAAATCATTCCAATTCCAATGGACTTCAACAAATAAAAAACTTATTCTTAGGTAAATCAATTTCGAAATGTTTTTGTATAATGACCAATATCTGTTTTACATCTTCTATGCGAAAATGTTCAATTTTCATAAGATCTTCTTGACTCTTATTCAAAAGGTCTAATAATGTATGTATATTGGACCTTTTGAGGCAATTATAGGTCCTCGAAGGCAATTCTAATTGGTCAATAAAAAAACATTTCAATTCGATTTCTTTTTTTTTTCTTAGTTTATCCAATCCATCATGAAAAGTGAAAAAGGGTAAAGTAACCCTATTTTGATTGTCCTCTACATTTTTATCTTGTTCTTCTGCATGTAGAAACGGAATAAATAAATCAATCAAATTACGGGAGGCTTCGTAAAGTGCTTCTTTAGGAGTTAAACTTCCATTCGTCCATATTTCGAGAAAAAGTATCTCTTGTTTTTCATTCCCATTACTATACGAATGAATACTATGATTTGCATTTCGAACAGGCATGAATACAGCATTTATTGGATAACTTCCTTCTTCAGCGTTATTTGGTGTTTTCATACGATATCCTCGATTACTCTCTATTTGTAATCCAATACAAAAATCAATTGGTTCCGTCAGGCTAGCTATATGTTGTGTAGTATCAACGATTTCCACAGAAGGTGGTGAGATGATGTCTTGAGCAGTTACATATCCAGGACCCTTGACGCAAATAGATGCGTCGCGAGTTCCATACAGATTACTTTTCAATACAATTTCTTTCAAATTCATTAAAATTTCATGTACGGATTCTTCAATACCTTCTATGGTAGAATATTCATGTGGTATCTTTTCAGATTTTGCGCGTGTAATACATGTTCCTTCTATTTCGCCAAGCAAAGCCCTTCGCATCGCAATGCCTATTGTATCAGCTTGACCTTTCATAAGCGGAGACAGAATAAAACGTCCATAATAAAAACGCTTACTGTCTTCTCTTGATTCAACACACTTCCACTGTAGTGTCCGAGTAGATACTGCTACTTCTTCTCGAAACATAGTCATATTATTTGATCCGATCATTTAATCATTTCTTTCTCTTGAAATTCGTTCAATTCTCAATTCTTATTTCTATATACGCCTTTTTTTAGGAGGCCTACACCCATTATGTGGCATAGGGGTTACGTCTCTGACAAAACTTAATAGTATACCACTTCTACGAATGGCTCGTAGTGCTGCATCTCTTCCAAGACCAGGACCCTTTATCATAACTTCTGCTCGTTGCATACCCTGATCTACTACTGTACGAATAGCGTTTGCGGCTGCGGTTTGGGCAGCAAACGGCGTCCCTCTTCTTGTGCCCTTGAAGCCGCAAGTACCGGCGGAGGACCAAGAAACAACCCGACCCCGTATATCTGTGATTGTTACAATGGTATTGTTGAAACTTGCTTGAACATGAATAACCCCTTTTGGTATTCGACGTCCAGTCTTACGTGAACTAATGCGCCCACTCCTACGTGAGCCAATTCTTGTTATGGTTTTTGTCATATTTTATCATCTCCTAAATATGAGTCAGAAATATACGTATATTTTATTTTCATGTCAAAATGTGTCCTTTATTTGTTTGTGTATTGAGTCCTTTGGAGAGTTTCTTTTAATAAAAAATTTATCCCTGTCTCTGTTTATGCCTCGGGTTGAAACAAATTACTATAATTCGTCCCCGCCTGCGGATCAGTCGACATTTTTCACAAATTTTACGAACGGACGCCCTAATTTTCATATTTGTTTCTCCTTAATTTTATTTTAATTTGGAATCTACTCCTTCGAAGAAAAGAAAATAAGTCTCTTGAAATTTGGAACCTCCGATTGTATCCGAACGAGAAGAATGTTGAAAAGTCACTACGAACCCGAAACATACCATTGGAAAGTGATTCAGTAATTAAACCTTCATGAATCCATTTTTGTTCTTTCATTCCAGGTAACCCCTTTAATTATCAACTCATGGAGTAGGAGTGATATTAGACAACCCTTCCTCTTTTTTCAAAAAAAAAATAGGAAGTTTTCCTACGGATGCAATTCGTAGATCATAAAGATCACCATATATATAACAAAATTTCTCCCCCGATTCCTTCTAGTCGAGCCTCTCGGTCTGTCATTATACCTCGAGAAGTCGAAAGAATTACAATACCCATTCCTCCTAAAATCCTAGGAATTCGTTGATGGTTGGAATAGATTCGTAGGCCGGGTCGGCTGATACGTTTTAAAACAGTTCTATATGGCCCTTTTCTATTCCTTCTATGTCGCAGAGTTGAAACCAAGAAATATTTCTTGCTTACTCGATGTTTTCTCACATTTTCGATAAAGCCTTCGCGTAGAAGTATTTTAACAATGTTTTCAGTGATATTTGTAGATGCTATTCGAACCGTTCCTTTTTTATCCATGTCAGCATTTCGTATAGAAGTTATTATTTCGGCAATAGTGTCCCTACCCATGATGAACTATAATTATTGGTGCCTCCGGGTTTTTATATAATCAGCATGCTCTACTCTTTTTTTTTCATGAATTATTAAAGGTATATGCGTGAGAAACAATCTACTAATGCATTCTACTAATTAATGGAATCTAATTCAGTTCAGATATCTTACTATGAACCTCCCTTTTTTTATGTTTTATTATGTTTTCATCTATTAGTATTTATTTAGAATCTATTTATAATACCTCAGGAGCTAATGAGACTATTTTAGTAAAATTCAACTGTCTCAATTCCCGAGCGATCGCACCAAAAACTCGAGTTCCTTTTGGATTTCCTTCTTGATCAATGACAACTGCTGCATTGTCATCATATTGTATTATCATACCATTGTCACGTTTGAGTTCTTTACATGTACGTACAATTACAGCTCTGATCACTTCTGATCTTTGTAGAGGCATATTGGGAACTGCTTCTTTGATTACAGCAACAATAACGTCACCAATATGAGCATATCGGCGATTACTAGCTCCTATGATTCGAATACACATTAATTCTCTAGCCCCGCTGTTGTCCGCTACATTTAAATAGGTCTGAGGTTGAATCATATCATTCTTATTATTTTTCTCTTTTTTCTTTCAATGCTAACTAACTAAAGGGCGAAGAAAAAAAGAAGAAAGATTGTTTGTCCAGAAATAAAAAAACTGCGGTTTTTTCATCACAAGGCCCCTTTCCTTTCGTTCCATATCCCTATCCCGCAATAACGAATTGAGTTCGTATAGGCATTTTGGACGCAGCTATAGAAATAGCTTCTCTGGCTACAATTTCTGATACTCCACCCATTTCATAAAGTATTCGACCCGGTTTAACGACGGATACCCAATATTCGGGAGATCCTTTCCCCGAACCCATACGTGTTTCGGTAGGCCTTACTGTAACAGGTTTGTCTGGAAATATACGTACCCATATTTTTCCACCACGACGCGCATATCGTGCCATGGCTCGTCGCCCCGCTTCTATTTGTCTAGATGTGATCCAAGCGGGTTCAAGTGCCTGAAGGGCGTATCCGCCGAAACAAATTCGATTGCCTCGATAAGATATTCCCTTCATTCTTCCTCTATGTTGTTTACGAAATCTGGTTCTTTTGGGGTTATAGTTGATGGTTGTTTCTCAATGCCATCTCTACTGCAGAACTGGACATGAGAGTTTCTTCTCATCCAGCTCCTCGCGAATGAAACGATTAAATAATATTGTATATATTTTGAATTGAATGAATAATGAATCATGGAATTTTTTGAGATATAATCTGTCACGTACACGTAGGAATAAAATAAAATGATAAATTCCATTTTATAATTAATGAATCTTCATTTATTTTTACCTTTATTTTATTTATTTTTATTGAATTGCCCAAAACTTAGCAATCCAGTAAGGCTTTCGCGGGCGAATATTTGCTCTTTCAACATCCCTTTCATTCGTAGGGGCGTTCCATGACCTATCAGAATAAATGAATTGGTTCTTGGCTCGTTCCGCCATCCCACCCAATGAATCATTAGGATTCGTTTTCAAGGGAATCTTCCTCAGTCACAGGTTCTGTCGTTCCCATCGCTTCTCGATTAATGACTAGGCCCGAACTCTGCAATGGAGCTCCTAATAAAATTTGTTCCTGAATCAATCTTCTCAGTCTTTATTGACTCGGCGCTCTTTATTCTTTTTTATTTTTCGTATAAATTGTATTCATATTCATCGAATCTAATTATTAATTATGGACGAATACATTAATGCTTTATTACATTGCCTTTTATAAGATAGTTCATAGACCATACATATTGGAATCATATATCATTGCTATTCTTTTTCTTTCTTTCTCTCACCCCTCCATTTATCCATATCCCTTTGTTTTTGCTTCACAACCTTATAGATTGATTTTTCTTTTATGTAAAAAAAAATGCTTCAGTTGCTACAACAATATGATCAATACATCATATAGCGACTGGTTCCTTGGATCCAGATAATACGAAGCAATGAGCTGGTTATTAGTTATATAGTTATTAGTTCATACTAGGGGATGGCCCTTTGTTTTTTAATCCTAACCTAACTCTAAATAAAAAACCAACGAGTCACACACTAAGCATAGCAATTATATGGAGATGGAGTCAATCGAATTGTTATTCAACCCTATAGAATTAAGAATTCAAAAAAATTCTCATTTTTTTGATTGAACGGAAAAAAATGAACGAGTTTGTGATTTTTTATTCAATTGCCGGATGGATGGAACAGAAAGACAACGAAAGGCCCATTATTCCTCGTCTGCAAATATCCAAATTTTGATTCCTAATGCCCCATAGATAGTTCGAACTGTATAGGAACAATAATCAATTTTGGCTCGAATGGTTTGTAGGGGAACCCTACCTTCTCTGATCCATTCGACACGTGCTATTTCCTTTCCGTCGATAC